CTACGTATATAGGATATTTTAAGAAGTGAACATCTTTCTTAGTAGCGGGGTCTGGGGAAAGAATAGGAAAGGTGATTTCACTATATTTCTGACCAGGAACAGGGCCTATCACAAGAATATTTTTTTTATTGGGGCGATAGCTCTGAAAAGATAGATTCCCTATCTTTTCTTTCATCTCAGGAGAAATACGATCAGGAGGAGCTAATTCAAATCCCTCGGGTAAAATAAGAACAGCTCCTACATTCAAAGCCCCCTTTTTACCATTAGCAAGAACTTGTTTCAGTTGCATATCATAAGGAATTCGAACAACTGCTTCAAATACAGTATCCGGAAGTACCGCTTGTGGAACTTCAATATCCACGGGCTTATTAGCTAAATGGCAATTGGCACATACAATACGCCCCGTCGCTTCTCGTGGATTTTCATAACCCTGCTGTGCAAAAATGGGATAGGCACTTGAAATGGATGTCCGAGTTATGATATATATCATGAGCGATACGGAAATGGATCGAGTAATCTGTTCCTTTATCCAAGAAAAGGTATTTCTAGTTTGCATGTCCAATCATTGATCGCGAAAATTTCTACAATAAATTGGGTAGGTCGCTAGTATAGTTCCCTATCCACGATTCTGCTATTTACCGAAAAAATTTTACTGGAATATAGGATGAATCCCCGGAATGGGTAGAAATATAAAGAGTAAGTGCGATTTGAAATGATTTACTTATGTATAAATACTACTTATGTACTGTACAAAGATAAAGTCACAAATATGATAATTGGATTAATATCAGCGGATCCTTTTTCAGTCATTCATTGAATGATAAATCACTACAAGTGACGGAGATACCCGATTTAAATAACGGAAAATCCAATATTTTAAAATTGTATCTAGAATGACTGGAAAAGTGGAAACAAGACCAGATATAATTTGATCGTTATGAACAAATCCAAAATCTTTGTAAACAGAGCCAATCATTAGTTCCCAACCATGGGGTGAATGGAATCCGATACATAAATCAGTTAATAAAAGAATAGAAAAAGCTTTTATTGTGTCGCTTAAGTTATATAGGAATTCCTGAGTCCAAGAATTAAGAATAACAAGTTCTTCATTACCCAGAATAGAATAACCACTTAGAATAACGAAACAGATTATATTTGTCGAGAAGTGCAAAATCGTCTGAATACGATCCTCATTGTGTATCTTGATTAATTGGATCGTTTCTTTGTGGATTCCTATATGAAGCTTTTGTAGATGTATCTCCGAGTATTCGTTTATCATTTCCTCCAAGAGGAGGAGTTCCTCTAATTCTATGAATTTTTCTAGAATACTCTTTTCTTGAATATCAGTCAAAAAAGTTTCGGATTGCCTAGTATTCCACCAATTCGTAACCCAAGATTCCAGACTTTTATTAAATGAGAGAGAAATCCACCAGGGCAAAAATACTATAGATGCGAGATATAGAAGAGGAGTGAATGCTTTCTTTTTTTCCATTTTTTCATCTGTGAATTGTTAATGAACCCACCTCATTCGTCGACTCTATGCGATCTGATATTTTTATCAAGCATGGGTTCTATTACAAGGTATCGAACCTATGAATCTATTCAATGTTTTTTATTTGTGATTTCATGGTTAGTCCTTGAATCTAGAAAGAATACAGAAATAGAATAAGAACCCACTTCGAATTTCGAATGAAGAAATAAAAAAAAAATATTGTTTCCAGATATCTCAATTGGTCAAATTCGAAGCAAGTATCTCCTTTCGATGAATGCCCGAAAGAACCACTTCAAGTAATGAATAGTATTCATTTTGAGACGAAAGAACTCTTTTTCTATCATTCTATCAAAATATAAAATATTTCAAAAAAATTTCACCAACTACCCATAGTCCAGGAATAGGATAATTGAGAGAAATTTCTGAAGAATATTGTGATGATCAAAAATGAGTAACAAAACAAGACAGAAATTGATAAGATCTAATTGTTTGGTCATTAAGGAATACAAAAGAAAGGATAAAAAAACGCCGATTGACAAAAAAGAAATAATTTACAAGATATGATCTATCTGGATCTAAAGTGTCAATTCCAACAAATATTATTGGACTTAAATAAATTGCTTTTATTTTGAAATATTTTGATATATGGGATGAATCTTCAATTTGTTACTTGTTTTGTTACTGAATTGAGTTGAGTGGATTTCCATACGTATAAAAGACCATTTTTGTGGACAAAAAAAGTTTTGTTTTATGCTTGTTCCGTATACGTCTGCTTTGGCTCGAATGAGCGTTCTAAAGAAACTTCAGTTAAGTTATGTTATAGAAAGGGTTCTTGAGTTTTTTCCCTACTGCCGAGAAAGCATTTATTCTCAGTTCATTTCTCAAAATACTTCAATTGGTACACGCAAGAAATAGGCCAATTCAGCAGCTTTTTGTTCAATTTCTCCGGGAGTTAAATTATCATCAGTACGAGTCAAGGGAATAGCCCCCTGGCCTCTGATTTCCATATAAAGGACACGACGAGCATAAATACCCTCTTTGACTTCTATTCTGACGGACTGAATATCTTTTATAAGGAATCGGAGGAAGATGCGACGATTTTTTCCAGGAAATCCCCAACGAAAAATACATACTATTCCTTCTTTTCTATCGAATCGATCATAACCACTACCTACATTCCACAAAATTGTGCACCACAAATAGGAGCTAATAAAGAGACCCGCGATCCCATAGAAAGACATCACGATCCCTTGTGGAAAAAAAATGATTTGCTGAGCCGGAAATAAAGATATCAAATTTCTACCAAAATAACTGGAAGTTCCAACCAATAAGAATCCTAATGAACCTAAAAAAAGGATAAAAGCCCAGCAGAAATTACTTGTTTTTCGAGACCCTGTTATAAGTTCTATCCATATACGTTCTGATCGCCAACTCATACTTAATCCGTTTGCATTTTATTGAAATTGAGAGAATAAGCCAAATGAATTTGACTTTACTCTTTTTATTTCCGAAATAACTCTCATCAACTAGCACTATTTTGATGTGAACCTTTAGGAATAATTTAATTCATCAAATTGGTTAGATCTAAAATAATAACATCCCCTTCATATGATTCCCTTATAGATATCCACATACATATAGATACATTGACTTTACATTTCAGACATCCGCCGATCCTGATCTATTTGAAAATAACTAGAATTCGTTTATCCATATATAATTTTCTGCATGCATAAGAGCTCTTTCATTTATGTTCGGCGGAACCACATATTAGACCATATTCCACTAAATCGATATCCGTGTTATGATACAAGTCTAAGTTTTGAAAAAAAAAATGGATGAGATTTACTCCCATCGGATTTAAACAATCTTATTTTTTTGAACATGAAGAGATAAAGAAGCCATTGCAATTGCCGGAAATACTAGGCCCACTAAAGGCACAAAAATAGAGGGAAAGTTGAAAGTTGTCATAAAATGGGGTACCTCAATTTACTAGTTGTACCTATTATTGTTATAAAGATATCTTATAATAATTATAATTCTTAATTAAATAATAATTCGAATTAGTATAGACCTAAGTATATATCTAAGTGAGTATATATAATAAGTGCAAGGAATGTAGAACTAAATAAATGGACTTATTCATCTTTCTACGTGAAATATCTGTATGATAATCGACTTTATTATTATTCTTCTTCTTTTGTTGTTTTCTTTTAATTTAATAAAGAAAGAGTTTCTTACAAATTACTGAAAGATTCGTTAGAATCCGATTCAACAGGGATTCTTAGTCAAAATGGAAATTCTCGGTAGATATAGAAAGATAGAGTTTTCTATATTTGAATTATATATACAATAGGGAAGATGAAATTCGTCAAATAAAACGAATTTCACGAACGGAGGAATTCACTCTTTTATCTTGTTAATAAAAGCTCCCTGATTACTAATCAGTAATAAGTAATATAGGTCAAAAAAAAAATTATCCACAACTTTTGATTCTTTCTACAATTAGATCTTATACCACCAAAAAAACCCTATTCTGATGATTTTGACTTTGATTTTTATAAACTAACTACTTGTTTGCTACAAATAAAATAATTGAACTTAATGCTCTACTTGATTGAATTTTGATTCAAAGGAAAGAAAGCGTGGAGCTGAAATAACTCATTCAGAACGCCTTTTAAAGGATTACGTGGTACGATTAGATCGAATAAGCCCTTCTGGAATAAATATTCGGCCGCTTGGGAACCTTCAGGTACTGTTTTATTCAATGTTTGTTCAATTACTCTTTTACCCGCAAATGCAATGTAGGCATTGGGTTCGGCAATAATGATATCCCCCAACATACCAAAACTAGCCGTCACCCCACCAGTAGTAGGTGATGTAAGGATTGATACATAGAATAACTTTTTATTTGATTGATAATCATATAAAGCAGAAGATATTTTAGCCATTTGCATCAAGCTCAAACTTCCTTCTTGCATGCGTGCCCCTCCGGAAGCACACACTATAATAAGAGGTAAAAAATTATTGGTAGCATACTCGATCAAACGGGTAATTTTCTCCCCAACTACGGATCCCATACTACCCCCCATAAACTGAAAATCCATAACCCCAATTGCTGTGGGAATACCGTTTAGTTGGCCTATGCCTGTTTGAACAGCCTCAGTTAATCCTGTTTTTCTTTGATAAGAATCGATACGATCTTTATAAGGCTCCTCCTCCGAATGAAATTCAATGGGATCCAGAGAGACCATGTCTTCATCCATAGGATCCCAAGTGCCTGGATCAATCGAAAGTTCGATTCTATCTGAACTACTCATTTTCAAATGATATCCACATTGTTCACAAATATTCATTTTTGACTTAAAAAATTTCTTATAATTTAATCCATAACAATTTTCACATTGAACCCACAAATGCCTGTATTTTTGAGTTACATCGAGATCATTAGAACTTTCTCTTATAGTTAAATCACTACCATTAGTGCTGGTTCTTATACTGGAACTCT